ATGGCAGTTCCAAAAAAACGTACTTCTATGTCAAAAAAACGTATTCGTAGAAATATTTGGAAGAAAAAAGGATATTTAGTTGCAGTAAAAACTTTTTCTTTAGCGAAATCGGTTTCCACCGGGCATTCAAAAAGTTTTTTTGTGCGACAAACAAATAATAAAGTCTTAGAATAATCTCAATTGATATAGCCTAAAGAACCTCAAATTTTGTAAGATGAATGTTAACTAATGTATTTTTCTGTATTGGATTTCTCAATATTACTTAGAACTCACTGCTGTGATATATAGAATAAGAGTTTTTTGTATATTGGGTTCTAAGTATTATTTTTTCCCTATCGCAATTGTACTTTTCTATTGTGACAAGTACAATTGTGATAGAGATTGAAACTCTTTTGTTATATGCCTATCCCAAAACTTAATTGGTTTTGTAAATGGTATTCTAAATTATAAATTATATGTGCAATAAAGAATATTAATACTTTAATTTTAATATACTAAGGTATCGAAATCATTAGAAAAATAACAAATTATTTGTATTTAATGATGAAATTGTGATAGATATGAAATCCTAGTTATTTGATTTTGTTCATTGAAAAAAAAAAATAAATCTTTTTCATTTGAATCCATGAAATCGGATAAATGAAAAACAAATCATAAAAAAATAGAGAAAAAAAGACAATTCTTAGTTTTATACCTCAACCGAGAAAAAACTATGGAGTTCCAACTGTTTGGAGAAAACTTAGTTTATAGTACATGAAAGTTGATTGTTAAAAAACCCACGACGATACTACCTAGGTAGGTATTTTATTGAAGATTCAAATATTTAAACCACAAACCAGTCTTTATTCATTGATTCTAATTAATGTTTCCTAAACTATATTGAATCCTTGAATCTCGACGATTCAACATGAATTGACTATTATTATTTCAAGTAAGCCGCCGTGGTGAAATCGGTAGACACGCTGCTCTTAGGAAGCAGTGCTAAAGCATCTCGGTTCGAGTCCGAGTGGCGGCATCTTCTAAAAGAGATACAATAGATCCTAAAATGTATTCAATTCGCGATTTCCAATTCTGTAATGGGACCCCTTTTATGATATTTGCGATTTTAGAACATATATTAACTCATATCTCTTTTTCGATCATTTCAATTGTGATTATGATTCATTTGATGACCTTATTAGTCCACAAAATTGTAGGATTACGTGATTCATCAGAAAAAGGGATGATAGCTACCTTTTTCTCTATAACAGGATTATTAGTTTCTCGTTGGATTTCTTCGGGACATTTTCCATTAAGTAATTTATACGAGTCATTAATCTTCCTTTCGTGTAGTTTCTTCATTATTCATATGATTCCCAAGATACGTAACCTTAAAAACGATTTAAGCACAATAATTGCACCAAGTACCATTTTTACTCAAGGCTTTGCCATGTCGGGTCTTTCAACTGAAATGCATCAATCCGCAATATTAGTACCTGCTCTACAATCTCAGTGGTTAATGATGCACGTAAGTATGATGTTATTGAGCTATGCAGCTCTTTTATGCGGATCATTATTATCAGTCGCTCTTCTAGTCATTACATTTCGAAAAAACATCAAAATTTTTTGTAAAAGCAATAATTTATTAATTAAGTCATTTTTCTTTGGTGAGATTGAATATTTGAATGAAAAAAGAAGTGTTTTTAAAAACACTTCTTTTCCTTCATTTCAAAATTATTACAAATATCAATTAACTGAGCGTTTGGATTATTGGAGTTATCGTGTCATTAGTCTAGGGTTTACCTTTTTAACCATAGGTATTCTTTGTGGAGCAGTATGGGCTAATGAGGCATGGGGATCCTATTGGAATTGGGACCCCAAGGAAACTTGGGCATTTATTACTTGGACCATATTCGCGATTTATTTACATACTAGAACAAATATAAATTGGAAAGGTACGAATTCGGCACTTGTAGCTTCTATAGGATTTATTATAATTTGGATATGCTATTTTGGGATCAATCTATTAGGAATAGGTCTACATAGTTATGGTTCATTCACATAAACATCTAATTGAATAAACTACATGAAGAATACATAAGATAAAAACATCATCCCATATATAACGAAAGTTTGTTTTTATGAGTTTTTGAGAACCGTTTGAATCAAGGAATCATTCAAACGGTTCTCAAAAACTCGAGATGTATCTAATTACAATTCTTATTCATTTTATTTCTTTTTTCATTATACAGTACAGCAAACAATTTTCAAAATATTAAATTCAAAGAATTATAAGACTTTCCTTCCGTTTCATTAATGAAACACTATCTATGATAATAATTGGATAAGATAGCGTGTACCTTGTCAACTGATAACGAGAGAACAAAATCGGGATAAATACCAATACTTATTACGGGTAGAAAGATACAGATTGAAAGAAATAGTTCTCGTAGTCCAGAATCCCAAAAATTAGAGTTTGGAATATTAAATAACTTGTATCCATAAAACATCTGACGTAACATAGATAATAAATAAATAGGAGTTAATATCATTCCAATTGCCATTACAAAAGTAATTAGCATTTTTGACATTAAAAGATATTTTGTACTAGTAATTAGTCCAAAAAATACTACAAATTCCGCAACAAAACCACTCATTCCTGGCAATGCAAGAGAAGCCATCGAGAAGCTACTGAACATGGTAAATGTTTTTGGCATTGGGATAGATATCCCTCCCATTTCTTCGAGATAAACAAGACGTGTTCTATCACAACTCGTTCCCGCCAAGAAAAAAAGTGCAGCACCAATAAATCCATGAGAGAGCATTTGTAAAATAGCTCCATTGAGTCCCATGTCGGTTATAGAACCAATTCCTATAATTGTGAAACCCATGTGAGATACAGAGGAATAGGCTATTCTCTTTTTTAAATTACGTTGACCAAGAGAAGTTGAAGCTGCATAGATTATTTGCATTGTTCCTATTATCACCAACCAAGGAGAAAATATAGAATGAGCGTGGGGTAGTAATTCCATATTGATCCGAATCAATCCATATGCGCCCATTTTTAATAGGATTCCAGCTAAAAGCATACATGTACTGTAATGTGCTTCTCCATGGGTATCAGGTAACCATGTATGTAGGGGTATAATCGGCAATTTGACAGCATAAGCAATAAGGAAGCCAAAATAGAATATTATTTCCAATGCCACAGGATATGATTGATTAATTAATCTTTCAAAATCTAATGTTGGTTCATTGGAACCATATAAACCCATACCTAGAACTCCTATTAAGAAAAAAATGGAACCCCCTGCAGTGTACAAAATAAACTTTGTAGCCGAGTAGAGACGTTTCTTTCCCCCCCACATGGATAAAAGTAAGTAAACAGGAATTAATTCTAACTCCCACATGATGAAAAAAAGTAAAAAGTCTCGAGAGGAAAATAATCCTATTTGACCGCTGTACATTGCTAGCATCAGGAAATAGAACAACCGCGAATTTCGAGTAATTGGCCAAGCTGCTAAAGTTGCTAAAGTAGTGATAAATCCTGTCAGTAAAATGGGTCCTATGGAAAGTCCATCGATTCCTAGTCTCCAGTGGAAATCAAAAACATCTATCCATTTAGAATCTTCCTTCAATTGCATTAATGGATCATCCAATTGGAAATGATAACAGAATGCGTAAGTCGTTAGAAGGAGTTCTAATAAGCATATACATATAGTATACCACCTAAACATCTTATTCCCTCTATGAGGGAAAAAGAAAATTGAGGAACCCGCGAATATCGGTAAAACAACAAGTATTGTTAACCAAGGAAAATAACTCGTGATAAAGACAAGATACATTTTGACCAGAAAAGCCCGTCCTCAAAATAATATATTTTGTCGAGCACGGGCTTTTGTCGGTAAAGAGGAATCACAAATGATTCAAGTGGAGTTTTTTGTAACGTATCAATAAGATAGAGCCATGCTGCGAGTTGTTTCAGGCCCTAAATAAACACGGACACTCAAAAAATCTGTTGGGCAGGCAGATTCACATCTCTTACAACCTACACAGTCCTCGGTTCTTGGCGCGGAAGCTATTTGCTTGGCTTTACATCCGTCCCAAGGTATCATTTCCAATACATCTGTGGGGCAAGCTCGTACACATTGAGTACACCCTATACATGTATCATAAATTTTTACTGAATGTGACATTGGATCTATAAAGTACAGTTTTGAACATAAAAGATTTTCGATCTGGTCAAATCAAATTAGTAGTAAATTAATCATATATTATATATTGTAATATTGTAGACACCAGACGAAACAGTGGTTTATTAAAAACAATCAATATATTTCTTAAATCAATCTGTTTATGAGAAAAGATCAAGACACCTTGATTTTCGTTTCAACAATTATGATGATACGAGTTGCACATGCGAATTAAAATTAATTGGCCAACAAATCGGTCATCATTATTTCAATATAAATATAAAAATGCAATTCAATAAAATGGAATTGCATTCAAATTCAATAAAAAATAGTATTTCAATTCTATTAAATATTTTTATGTGTCTTTATTTAAATTATCTATGATGATTATCACTAATTATTCAACAAATTCGATTGATTAATACGAGTTGATTTTCTGTTACGATGGATCGACGAAACAATAGCAAGTCCAATAGCTGCTTCAGCAGCTGCAATGGCTATAACAAAGATTGAGAAAATGTCTCCTTTTAATTGGCGACTATCAAATATATCAGAAAATGTTACAAGATTGATATTAACCGAATTTAGTATAAGCTCAAGACACATAAGCGCTCTAACCATGTTTCGACTTGTGATCAATCCATAGATACCGATAGAAAATAAATAAACACTCAAAAAAAGGACATGCTCAAACATCATTGACTAACTCCTTATCAATCTCGATTCATTTCAATATGAACAACAATTCAACCGATTCAATTGATTAGAATAGAACAATTACACAACAAAAGAAGATATTGACGGTAGATAGATTTAACTAAAAATTTCTATTTATTTATTTAGAATTTAGTTAGAATTCTAAGAATTGGGAATCATTATAAGTTAAGTATTTTTATTGCTTATTGTCGAGCCATAGTAATTGCACCTATCAAGGAAACTAAAAGAATTATTGAAATGAGTTCAAATGGAAGATAAAAATCTGTTGATAAATGAATCCCAATTTGTTGAACGTTATTTATTAGGTCCTGTTCCATAATCTGGTTTGACCTTGCAGTCCAAATAATTCCGTACCATGACGTATCTGGGATAGTAGTAATTAGTGAAAAAAGAATAGTTGTACAAACCATCAAAGTGACCCCGTCTCCAATGGTCCAAAAATAGGAATTATTGGAATATTCTGAACCATTCATGAACATTACAGCAAATATGATCAAGATATTTATGGCTCCCACATAAATAAGGAGCTGTGCGGCAGCTACAAAATAGGAGTTCGATGAAATATAGAATAAGGATATACAAACAAGAACCAATCCCAATGAAAAGGCAGAATAAATTGGATTGGTAAATAATACTACCCCCAGACCCCCTAATACAAGAATTGACCCCAGAAATACAACAAGAATATCATGTATTGGTCCAGGTAAATCCATTATGTATAAAATACAAAATAAATAACTTTAACTATTTCATGACCTTACTTTAACTTTACTAAATAAATGGTTCAGGAAAGGAAAAGGGGTTACCCTATTTTTGTTTTCTTGTATATAATATTGTATATGATACATTTATAATTGAATTGAATTTGAATATGGATTAATGTAGATATAGATAAAATTATCGGGCCAATCTTACTTTATTTATATTTATCCGAAAGAAAAAAAGCTTGGATCCTTTATATCAAAACAAAATCTTAGTAATCGGTAATTGTTCTTGAATCAAAGGGTTTATCTTTGTCTATTTTTATTTGAGTCGAATTCATAACTGTTTGAATTGTATAATCTCCAATTATTGAGATTGGTAATCGACCCAAAGCAATTTGATTATAATTCAATTCGTGACGATCATAAGTAGAAAGTTCATATTCTTCAGTCATTGATAAACAATTTGTTGGACAATACTCGACACAGTTACCACAAAATATACAAACCCCGAAATCTATACTATAATTAAGTAATTGTTTCTTTTTAATATCTCTTTCAAATCTCCAATCAACAACGGGTAGATCTATCGGGCATACACGAACACATACTTCACAAGCAATACATTTATCAAATTCAAAGTGGATTCTACCCCGGAAACGCTCTGATGTGATCGATTTTTCATAAGGATATTGAATAGTTACAGGTAAACGATTTGTGTGGGATAAGGTAATTATGAAACTTTGACCAATGTACCTTGCAGCTCGTATTGTTTGTTGACCATAATTCATGGACCCAATTACCATAGGGAACATATTGTAGATATACATGAAAAATTTGACGTTTCTTTCTCTTGTTTGATAGAGATTATGAATCTAAAATAGTGTTATCGTATTCTCTTATTTATAATGAAAGAAGTTGGGAAGAAGTTGTTAATAACAGATTACCTAGAGAAATAGGTAAAAGAAATTTCCATCCAAGATTTAATAACTGGTCCATTCTCATTCTAGGTAAAGTCCATCTTGTTGTGATAGAAATGAAGAGAAACAAATAAGCTTTAGTTAATGTAATAAGGATACCCATTGTCATTCCAAAAATGCTGGCGATTTTTTTTATTCCGAAAAGCTCAGAAATGGATATATACGGAATAGGTAAATTCCACCCACCTAAGTAAAGAACTGTTACAAATAATGAAGAAACTAATAAATTTAGGTAAGAAGCAAGATAAAATAAACCGTATTTGATACCCGAATACTCGGTTTGATAACCTGCTACTAATTCCTCCTCTGCTTCTGGTAAATCAAAGGGCAATCTCTCACATTCGGCTAGAGAAGAAATTAGAAAAACAATAAATCCTATAGGCTGACGCCACAGATTCCACCCCCAAAAACCATATTTTGACTGCGCTTCAACTATATCAACTGTACTTGAACTGTTAGATAATCATAGTCGATAATAACATCACTGTTCCCATCGCTATTTCAAAACCGTACGTGAGACCTCAGCTTCATACGGCTCCTCGATGGCCACAAAAAAAATGTAAGAATGGGTTCGGTATTATCACTATCTTTGGGTGGATAGAATAAAGATACATCGGAAAGTCCCAAATTAGACCAATGGAATTCTGTCTGCTAGAATAAGAAAAAAAGTGCTTCCGAATTGATCTCATCCTTTACAATAAAAATTTATCTTTGTTCGGTAATAACTTAATATTTCAATAAAATACTCCTTATATCAATCAATACAAAATAAAAAGAATTAGTCATTAGTTCATGAATCGTGATAAGAATTCGATATGTATGAATATGGATAGAGAAAAGAATAAATAAGGATCCCCTTTTTTTATTATTCATTCAATTACTGCATTCCATTTCTTTTTTCCTGTTCTTCTGTCTCAGAGGAGGATACTAAAAAATAAAATAAAGAATTAATTCGTTCTTGATAGTCATTTCTTTAACCAGTGAATAGGAGCATACTCTAGATCGGAATCGTAGGGAAGTACTACTTGATCATTTCTACCAATTTCAAGCCCTTATTATGATTCGTTTTATGAAGAAATACCTCTTTTTTGATACCTTACATTATCTCCATTACTAATCCTTTGTGTACCTTGGTGTTCCTAACCGTCCACTGACTTTTGATTGATCCCCGGTATAGTAATACATATGAGAGAGTAGTAGAAACTCCATACAGTTGATCTTTTGTTTGCGCCCGCTTCAAGATATGATGACTAATCAAAAAATCTTAATCTTGGGGTAAGCAGTTTACACTGCTTATTTTTACTTCAACTTTATTCTTGTACATAGGGAATGAGATTGTTTCTTCTTACTACAAATTTTGAAGCTGTTTAGTTTCACTCATATAACTATCTGGTTTAACTCATCAACCCGAATGCTGAATAAAAAAAATTAAAACATCTATTCAATACATTGAACCTCTTTCTTTTTTCTTTTATTTCTAGAAGAGAGGTTCAAAGTTCATATTCCAACGAATCACACGTAGAGATATTGATAACACACATAGAGTTAATGGTATTTCATAACTAATAGATTGAGCAGCAGCTCGTAGACCACCTAAAAAGGAATATTTATTATTCGATCCATATCCTGACATAAGAAGCCCAATAGGAGCAATACTAGAAATGGCAATCCATAAAAAAACACCTATACTGAGATCGGCTAAAACAAGACGATACCCAAAAGGAATTACTAAATAACTTAGTAGAATTGATATAACCGCTATAGACGGTCCCACACTAAACAAACGAATATCTCCTCGAGATGGGAGGAGGTCCTCTTTAAAAAGTAGTTTAGTCCCATCCGCTATAGCTTGAAGAATTCCCAACGGGCCAGCATATTCAGGCCCAATACGTTGTTGTATCGCTGCAGATATTTCTCTTTCTAACCACACAATTACTAGTACCCCCATTGTTATTCCCAATATAAGGGTCAAAATGGGTACAATCCATATTAGTCCATACACTTCTTTTAAGAATTCCGATGTAGAAAAAGAATTGATAGTTTGTACTTCTGTTGTATCAATTATCATTTCAACGATCAACTTCTCCCATAATGATATCTATACTACCCAATATCGTCATGATATCAGCCAATTTCATTCTTTTAACTAGCTGAGGAAGAATTTGCAAATTGATAAAACCTGGTGGACGAATTTTCCATCTCCAGGGGAAAACACTATTATCTCCTATCAAATAAATTCCCAATTCTCCTTTTGGGGCTTCCACTCTCACATAAAGTTCTTGTTTCGACAATTCTAAATTGGGTGAAGGTTTTTTACTAATAAATCTATATTCAAAATCATTCCATTCGGAATTCTTTGCTCTATCAAAGCGTCGTACTTCTAAATTTTCATAAGGTCCTCCAGGAATTCCTTCTAGAGCTTGTTGAATAATTTTTATGGATTCCTTCATTTCACCGATTCGTACTAAATAACGAGCTAACGAATCTCCTTCTTTTTGCCATTGGACTTCCCAATCGAATTCATTGTAACACTCATAATGATCAACTTTACGAAGATCCCATTGGATTCCAGAAGCTCGTAACATCGGTCCTGATAAACCCCAATTTACAGCTTCTTCTCCACCAATAATGCCCACTCCTTCAACTCGTTCCAAAAAAATGGGATTCCACGTAATAAGTTTTTGATATTCAACAACTCCTGTTAAAGAATAATCGCAGAAATCCAAACATTTATCTATCCATCCATAAGGTAGATCAGCAGCTACTCCTCCAATACGGAAATAATTATGCATCATTCGCATACCTGTGGCGGCTTCGAATAGATCATATATCAATTCCCTTTCTCTGAAAATATAGAAAAAGGGAGTCTGTGCACCGATATCCGCCATAAAAGGTCCAAGCCATAACAAATGAGAAGCTATACGGCTCAATTCCAGCATAATTACTCTGATATAGCTAGCTCTTTGAGGTACTTGAACATTTTCCAATTGTTCTGGCGCATTTACGGTTATTGCCTCTGTGAACATAGTAGCTAAATAATCCCATCGTGTTACATAAGGTAGATATTGTATAATTGTTCGATTTTCCGCTATCTTTTCCATTCCTCTGTGTAAATAGCCCAATATGGGCTCACAGTCAATAACATCTTCACCATCGAGAGTAACGATTAGTCGGAGAACACCATGCATTGATGGGTGGTGAGGCCCCATATTGACTATCATGAGATCTTTTCTTGTAACCGGTACTGTCATATCTTTTCTTCCTTAATTCATTATTCCATGAATTCCTCAAAACGAGACTCATCAAAACGAAAAATTGAATACTACTAAAAAAAATTCAAACGATTAAATTAACGAGTTTTTGGCTCTCGAATATCCAACTGACCAATTAATTTCTTATAACGTACTCTATTTTTCTTTGACAAATAAGCCAGCAACCGTTGACGTTTTCCTAGAATTTTTCGTAGACCTCTTTGTGATAAAAAATCTTTTTTGTGCAATTCCAAATGTGAAGTAAGTCCCCGTATCTTATTGGTGAAACTGAATACTTGAAATTCAACAGAACCCTTGTTTTCTTCTTTTTCTTCTTGTGGAATAATGGAAATGAATGAATTTTTGACCATAAAAAATTTCTCTATCCTTTTTCTTTCTTTTTCATGGATTTTTCCGATCAGGAAAAATAAAAAAAAAGAATTATGCCGGTTATTTTAATCTAGTACACACATCTAGTACACACAAAAATTTGGATTTATTCATATACTACTTCTTTATTTTATCCAAATCAAATTGAAAATTTGATTTGGATAGAAAGGGATAATATGTTTCCGCATTAACGAAAGAAAAGAATTTATTTCTATCTAAAAGGATTCCCCTAATTTATTTATTCCTATATCCATTCAATCTGTATCATTTACCAAAATATAACATAGCATATGCATACATCTTTCGGCTTTCATATACCGAAAATGTCACGGAATATAGATATATATATGATATAGGAAATATATTATTAAATTAAATAATTATAAATCGTGGATACATATGTATCCTTGACATACTGAAACGACTGCCATTATTGGTATCAAACCAATAGCGATTCATACAAGCTAAATCTTCTAATCGGTAATTGGGCCAAAGAACAAATTTGCATTTAATGAATTTATTTGTATCCGTATTAAGATGCTTGTCCTCATCCAAATCCAAAAATTTTCCAGAGTTTCTTATGTTATTTTCATTGCAAAATAATGGATTTCTATTTCTATCCGTAACATTCCAATTATGGGAATTGAAACAAATTAACATTCTCAATTCTCTGCGACGTCTAGGAGATAGAATATTTTCGGGAACAAGGAAATCATAATAATTTGTGTCCCCATTCACAAGCATATTCCCATATTGTACAATGGGTTTATCCAAATTCCTCTTATCAATATATCTTTTTTTTATGTATTTTCTATTGGTTTGGTGTTTATTGTTCTCGACCAATGAAATACTTATAGTTTGATATATAATCAATTTTCCATCCCTTTTTATAGATAGACGAATTGGTTCGATAATTAATATTCCCTTTTTTATCAATTCTGTAAGAGCTAGATCTTTCTGAATTAGCATTACATCCAGATCCATCTCTCCTCTTTGAATCGAGGATATAGCAATTTCTTTTGGATTTATCAGTCTAAGTAAGAGACAATATACCTTGATATTATTGATCATTCTTTGGTTCAAGGAGCCATCCCATCTTAATTGAAAAAGGAAATATTTTTTCAGGAATAAATCTAGTTCTGCTTCCTTCTTTTTCTTGGATTGTTTTTTCTTCTTACCTTTTTTAATGGTAATGTCTGATCTCGCATAATTCTCTTCAATATCTTTTTTTTTGTTTTCTTTTCGTAGATCTGATACAAGATTTACTTGGTCCTGTTGCTCATTTTTTTGTTGGTTGGAATTTTCTAATTTAAGATATTTTTTTTGATGAGATATCATCTGAAGACTATTTTTTCCATTTATATTGATGTTTTTATTTTGACTTTTATTTTTAGAAAAATAAAAGTCAAAAAGAAGTAATTTGATTGGTATAACCCATGGTTTAATCTTATATGCATCAAAAAGTAAGACAAATTCTGGGAAGAACCAAGATTCCAGATTTGATATGGTATGATAAACTCTTTCTTGATTCATTCCCATCCAATTTAAAAAAATACTTTTTTGATTGGATGGGTTGATTTCTTGATGAATCGTAAGAGAAAAAATATCTTCTTTTTTCAATTTGTTGTTTCTTTTTTTTTCAGTCTTAGTATTTTTATCAATTTTGGTACCGATATGTGTATTGGTCCAGGTCTCAATATCGATATTTTTTCTAAGACAAAAGTGGAGAATTTGGCAATCAAAATATTTTCTATCTAGATTTTTATGCGTATCAATAATATATCCTTCTTCTAGATAATCACTAATAGCTGTACTTACCAATACATAAAATGATTCGGATTTTGGTTTATTGAAATTATATGGAATTTTGTGAACCCCATTTACTTGTAATCTTGACCCATAAATATAAAAATCTTCCTTATCCCCATAGTTCATATATTTATGTGATAAAAGATCATATCTGTAGTGTTTTTTCCATTTTTCTTTTTGATTTGTCAATGAATCCGCTGCATAGTAATTTTGTTTCACGTAATGAATTAATTGGTCTTTTTCTTTTTTATATGAATCCGCTTTAATTGAGTCCTTATTTTGAATCCTATAACGTTGATTGATTCTATTTCGCCATTTTTGTGGTACTAACCGCGACCATTTGGTTTGAGATAAATTGTATTGATAATGCCCCTTTAACCAGTTTTTCCATTCAATCATTCCAGACTTATGAATTTTCTTATGTCTTGAATTGTAATCAAATATTCCTCGTGTCATACAATAATCCTTGATTTTATCCTTAATAAAAGGGTAAGTCCCCTGATATTGAAGTAGAGATTTCAATTGATGCTTGTTAAGTAATTGGGTTTGTGATAATTTGTAAAATACATATGCTTGGGACAAGGAGGATAAGTCATAATACATTTTTGTAATATTACTAATATTAGTATTCGAAAAGGACTTTTTTATAGTGGAAAAAAAGTTCATTGTATTTTGATCTCTTTCATCAATTCCTTCCTGATTTGTTTGATCGTTGTAAACGGATTTATTGATTATTTTTTTTGTTGATTCAAAGAAAAGTTGGAAATAGATCCTGTGAATGGTAATCATACATAGCAAGATATCTATATATATATTTTCAATCAGAGATTTCATAAAATAATGTGATTTACGTATTAATCGTATATTTATTCTTTGGAATATCTGCCAAATATGTTTCTGTGATTTCGATCTTTTATCATCACAAGTTAGAATTATTTTTTTCTTGTCTTTTGTGATTCGTTCTATTTGATTCCTGATTGTGATTGTTCTATCAGAAAGATCTTTCATCTTTTTTTCTATGAGTGAATAATTTGTCCAATTCATGGATTGGATTTGAATGGTTGATTTGTGAATAATCTTATTATTTATTTCGGAATCTTTTCCATTTTCATCCGTTTCATATACTTTCACCTTGCTCAATTCAAATAAGAATATTGGGTTTACTTTTTGAATTTCCTTCATTATTCGTTTTAGAACTAGAAGTATTTTAATGATCCATCTTGTTTTTTCTTTTGAAACTTTTAGAAGTAGAGATAAATCCTTTTTAACGTTTCTAATTTTTTTTTGGAGTTCTTTATAAATGGGTTCAAAAAAGGAAGGTCGTTTTCGGGGATTCCCAAAAGGTAATTCCGCTTCCATTCCCCAAACCGTTAAAAAACAAAAATTGTCTTTTTTTCCTTTTTTTTTTATTTGATCCCTAGGATGAGATCGTATTTTAGATCTTCGCCAAGGTTTCAAACAGAAAGGAAATAGAATCTTTATCTGAATACCGTCTCTTAACCAATCTTTGGGAAATTCTGTTTCTGATAATTGAACACCATTATAAGTGCATTTAACATGCATTTCTCTATTCCACTCCTTCAAATCCTCATACCATTCGGGGAATTGGAATAATAACATACGGCCAATATTTTTAGCAATTATCAATGAAGGCAATACAATGTATTTTCTAAGAAAAGATTGGGTTACTAACATCAAACCTCTTATTGCTTGAGCAAATATAATGCTATCCCAAGTTTCTGATATTACTATACGTTCATTTTCCTCTTTTTTTTCTTCGTTTTTTTTCCCTTTTTCCCTTGTCTCTTCCTCCTCAAAATCAAAATGTGAAATTTTCAATTCTGGTTCTCTCCCCAACGAATTCCTAAAAATGAGATTCATCATTTCAGAGATATAAAAAGAAGAAAAAAAAAATGTTTTGTCTATTCGATCCAAAAAAAGCGGAGAATGCACATTTGCTTGAAACATTTCCCAAATAACCGTTTTACGTCTTTGAGCACGCATGGATCCTTTGATTATATCCCGACGAAAATCCGATTGTTGTGAGTAACGTATCAAAGCCACCTCTTCTGCTTGATCACTATTATTAGTATTATTTGTAGTTGTAATAGGGTTGGTATTCTGATTGTTATCAGTATAAATTACTACGCGTTTGGCTTTTCTTGAACGAATTTCATGATCTTCCTTAGATTCTTCCTCATTTTCTCCCCCCTGTTCTTGCAAATCATTAGTTAATTTGTATGACCACCGAGGAACCCTTTTACAGATTTCTTCTATTCCAATAGATTTATTTCTAATTATTGTTTGATCGTTTGGATCAGTTGTAATTACATCGAATACCCATTTTAAAGCTTTTGTTTGATTTTCTAAATCAATTCTTGTTTGCTCTCTCAATAAAGAATATTTTTTAAAATGCAAAATGGGTGCAGGCTCAAAAGGAAATTCTTTGATTGAGGTTAAGGAATTACCAATATAATTCAGTAATGATTCCCTATCAGGCGGATTCTTTTGATGTTCAAATTTTCTGGAATAATTAGAATTATTAGGAAGTAGCCCATAAATCTTATTTATCCAATTGATTTCTATGGAATCCTCCGTATCTGTAGAAGTGATTAAATCATTCATGATCATATGTGAATAGAATTTTTTTATTGTTCCACGATATGGTCCCCTCAAAAAGGGGTCATACGTTTTGGGCAAGTATTTTTGTTCGTTTTCATCATTGCATAATCTGGTCCTTTTTTCGAGCATATCTAGAGCAAGAAATCCCTTTTCTTTTTCTAGAGCTTTTGTTCGACTTATTAATTCATTGTTCAAGTTGTACTTTTTTTGCTCATTGGTATAAACCCAATAATGATACTGATCCACATGGGATAATTTTTCTGTCGTGTACAAAGACATTTTTCGTTCTATCATTTCCGAAAAAGTCGATAAACTAGGTGGATATGTAAAAGATATTATTTGTTTTCCATCACTTGGA